ATAAGAAAAAATAAATTACTCGATTTCCTTTTCCTGGATGTCATATAATATTATATATATGATATATCGATCTATTATCATGCCAATCGTTCTATACTAATAGAATCTTACTCCATTTAGGCTAGTATTTCAGCAAAATGGAAATTTTTTTCGAAATTGAGGAAGTTCTAGTTGCTCAAGTCCTTTTCTTTTTTGTTTGTCCACTACTGTTCGATTTTATAGGTAATAAATAAAATTTATCAAATTTATACGTATAAAATCGAAAGGGAAGTTATGATAAACCTGGAAAAAATAGTAACTAAGAATAGGAATCTTAAACGAATGGGATCAAGAATCATTATTATTTCGACCCAAGAAAGGGATGGGGGAAATTCCTTTTCTTGGGTCGAAGACTAGAAAGACGAATAGAATAATACCTCCTAGAATCCCTTGTTTCCCTCATTTAGCCCTTCCTTTTCCGCTTACTTATCTTAGTATCTAGTCGAATTAGATTTTATTAGAATAGAAAAAAAGCTATTGATAGATGCTATGACAGTTAAATCTGACAATAGTGACGTGACATAAAACCACATCGCTACAATTTCGATTAAAAAAAAGCAAAGGAGGGAATAAAGTCAGATAGTCTTCTTACCAATATACATACTATGACTAAAAATGGGATACCAGTAATTTCCAAAAGCTATAAAGCCAGTATAATAGTATAAAAAGAATACAAACAAATTTTCACAATTTTTATTTTTTTAATACATAATTGCAAAAAAATGGTTCTTTTGAAGAACTTGATGTTGATAAATCCGCAGATCTAGAAATTCATTTCGGACAATTGAACTTTCTCAAACTGTTTCTTTTTAAGAACCAAAAAGATTTGTGCCAAAATAACAGATGCTAAGAAGAACAAAAGGCCTTGTACCCGTAATGGGTCTTGAAGTACTATTTCCGCGTCTCCCTGACCAAATCCACCAACATTAGGATTACTCGTTAATGGTTGGTCAAGTTTTATGGATTCGCCTTCTGAAACAACAAGTTCTGGTCCGGGAGGTATAATGTCAATGACTTGACGTCCCTCTGACGTATCCGTTATGGTTATTTGGTAACCTCCTTTTTCTTTTCGTACAATTTTGCTTATTATACCTGCTGCTGTAGCATTATAAACCGTATTGTTACTCTTGCTCCCGTCAGGATAAATTTGACCCCTTCCTCTGTTTCCACCTACGTATATGGGATACTTTAAGAAGTGGACATCTTTCTTAGTAGCGGGGTCCGGAGAAAGAATAGGAAAAGTGATTTCACTATATTTCTGACCAGGAACAGGACCTATCACAAGAATATTTTTTTTATTGGGGCGATAACTCTGAAAAGACAGATTACCCATCTTTTCTTTAATCTCTGGCGAAATACGATCGGGAGGGGCTAATTCAAACCCCTCGGGTAAAATAAGAACAGCCCCTACATTCAAAGCTCCTTTTTTCCCATTAGCAAGAACTTGTTTCAGTTTCATATCATAAGGAATTCGAACAACTGCTTCAAATACAGTATCCGGGAGTACTGCTTGTGGAACCTCAATATCCACGGGCTTATTAGCTAAATGACAATTGGCACATACAATACGGCCAGTTGCTTCGCGTGGATTTTCATAACCCTGCTGTGCAAAAATGGGATATGCATTTGAAATGGAGGCCCCAGTTATTATATATACCATGAGCGATACAGAAATAGAACGAATAATCTCTTCCCTTATCCAAGAGAATGCCTTTCTAATTTGCATGGTCCAATCGTTGATTCCGAAAATGGCTAAATTTCTACAATAAAATTAGGTGGGTCCTAGTATAGTTCCCTATCCATGATGCTGCTATTTACTGAATTTTTTTTTTACTAATTTTTTTTACTAAAATAAAATATAGGAAGAATCCGATGGATGTATAGAAAAAGTGTAAGTGTATAAAAAAGTAAGATTTTGAATGTTTTGCTTGTGTACAAAATAACAAAGATTATAATTGGATCCATGGATCATTTTTTAGTCATTCATTGAATGATAAATCACTACAAGTGACGGAGATACACGATTTAAATAACGGAAAATCCAATATTTAAAAATTGTATCGATAATGACTGGGAAAGTGGAAACAAGGCCAGATATAATTTGCTCGTTATGAGCAAATCCAAAATCTTTGTAGACAGAGCCAATCATTAGTTCCCAACCGTGCGGTGAATGGAATCCTATACATAAATCGGTTAATAAAAGAATAGAGAAAGCTTTTATTGTGTCGCTTAAGTTATATAGGAATTCTTGAACCCAAGAATTAAGAATAATAAGTTCTTCATTACCTACAATAGAATAACCACTTAGAATAACGAAAGAGATTATATTTGTCGAGAAGTCCAAAATCGTATGGATACGATCCTCATTGTGCATCTTGATCAATTGGATCGTTTCTTTTTGAATTCCGGTACGAGACCTTTGTAGATGTGTTTCCGGGTATTCTTTTATCATTTCGTCCAACAGGAAAAGTTCCTCTAATTCTAGGAATTTTTCCAGAATACTCTTTTCTTGAATATCATTTAAAAAAATTTCGGATTTACTAGTATTCCACCAATGAATAACCCAAGATTCCAGACTTTTAGTAAATGAAAAAGAGATCCACCAGGGCAAAAATATTATAGATGTAAGATATATAAGGGGAATGAATGCTTTTTTTTTTTTCATTTTTTCGTCTGTGAATTTTAATGAACCCACCTCATTTGTCGACTTTATACGATCTAATATTTCTATCAAGTATCAAGCATGTATTACAAGACTTCGAATCTATGAAGCTATTCACTTTTTTATTTGTGTTTGTGAGTCAATGGTTAGTTCTTGAATTTAAAAGAATACAGAAATAACCTAAGAAAAATTAAAAATTACACGAATGAAGAAAAAAGAATATTGTTTTCAGATATCTCAATTGCTTAAATTCGAAGCAATTCCCTCTTTTCGATAAATTCCCCAAGAGACACTTCAAATTCGAATTTCGACATGAAAAAATTCCTTTCTATCAAAATCTCAAATATTTTGAAAAAAAAAAAATGGGCCGACTGCCCATAATCCACAGGAAGGATTGAAAGATATTTCTGAAGAATATTGTGATGGGGTGATCAAAAATGAGTGGCAAAAATAAGACAGAAAACTTACTAAGTGGCCCAATCCCTTGCTCATTAAAGAGCACAAAAAGGATAAAAAGAAACGTCGATTAACAAGAGATAATTTACAAGATATAATCTACCCCTATCGACATCAACAATTTCAAATATTGAAAAGAAAAAGATGATTTGTTTATTCTATATCTTTTAGATTTTTTTCTTTTCCAAAATGCTTTTGTTTTGATCTATTGAGGATCACAGTCTATTATTTCGATTTGTTACTTGTCTTGTTACTGAATTGAATTGAGTGGATTTACATAGGATAAATTTGTGGACAAAAAAGGTTTTATTTTCGAATTGTTTCGTATATAGAATATACGTTTTCTTTGGTTCATCAGTATTTTGAAGAAATTTAAGTTAAGTTATACTATAGAAAAAAAGAGTACTCTTGGATTTTTACCTCCTACTAAAAAAGTTCATTCTTAATTTCATTTCAAAATACTTCAATTGGTACACGCAAGAAATAGGCCAATTCCGCTGCCTTTTGCTCAATTTCTCGCGGAGTCTCATCAGTACGAGTCAAAGGAATGGACCCCTGTCCTCTGATTTCCATATAAAGGACACGTCGAGCATAAATACCTTCTTTAACTTCTATTCGGATAGACTGAATATCTTTCATAAGGAATCGGAGGAAGATGCGACGATTTTTTCCAGGAAATCCCCAACGAAAAATACAGACTATTCCTTCCTTTCTGTCGAATCGATCATAACCACTACCTACATTCCACGAAATTGTGCACCACAAATAAGAACTAATAAATAGACCGGCGATCCCATAGAAAGACATCACGATCCCTTGCGGAAAAAAAATTATCTGTTGAGACGGAAATAAAGATATCAAATTTCTGCCAAGATAACTGGAAATTCCAACTAAGAAAAACCCCAATGAACCCCCAAAAAGTATAAAAGCCCAGCAGAAATTACTTGTTTTTCGAGACCCCACTATAAGTTCTATCCATATATGTTCTGATCGCCAACTCATACTAGATCCAGTTGCATTTTATTGGAAGTGGGAAACTAGCCCAAATAAATTTGACTTTCTTTTTTTTTTTGTTTCTGAAGTAACTTTCATCAACTCGCACTATTCGCATATGAATCTTTAGTAGAAATTGATTGAATTCGTTAGATATAAAATAATAGGAGCCCCCTTTATATTATATGATCCCCTATCCTATACTACACACATATGGATACATTGGCTTTGCATTTTTTCAGGCACCGGACCAATCTCGATTTCTTTTCAAATATTTTGAAATAGTTCATTTATTCGAAATAGTTTGTTTACTCATATATCATATTTACACCCGCATAAGAACCATTTCATTTATGTTTCAAGGAATCCGCATCTTAACCTTATACCATATTATACTAAATGTATATCTGTCTTATGATCCAAGTCTAAGTCTTTAAAAAAAAAATAGATGAAAATTAACTCCATCGTATCTAAAAAATCTTGTTTTTTTGAACATGAAGAAATAAAGAATAAATTGCAATTGCCGGAAATACTAAGCCTACTAAAGGCACAAAAATAGAGGGAAAGCTGTTGAGAATTGTCATAAAACGGGCACCCCAATTTAATCAATTTAATATTTCAATTTAATATTTGTACCTGTTCTTTTCTTTATTATATTTATTATATTTATTGTTCTATATCTTTCTTTTTACTTTTACTTGTTATTGTTCTATTATTCTAAATTGTTATGAAGATATCTTATAATCATTCTAATTAATCATTAGAATTTATATATACTAAGTATATTTAAGTGAGATTTATATATACTATAATATCTAAGTGAGGATATAGAATAAAGTGCAAGGAATGTAGAACTAAATAGACTTATTCTATATCCTCACTTAGATATATATGTATTGTATGATAATCTACTTGTTTCTTATTCTTCGTTTATTATCTTTTTCTTGTCTTATAATTTGTTTGAATTTTCTAATTTGACTTTAAATCTTGAAATTGGAAATAAAGAATAAACTTCTTCTGTTTATAAATTTTATAAAAAGAAAAATTCGTTATAATCCAATCTAGCAATTTAGCAATAGGGATTTTGAGTACAAAACAAAGGGCATTCTCAGGGGATATATATAAATAGAAAAAATAAATAGGCAAGATTCTTTCTCTACCATTTTTTCTATAGTATAGTTAACAAAAATAATTAACAAAACAAAAGAACAAAAAATTCGTTTTATTTCTTTTTACTTACTTTACCCAATCTTTACCCAATTTCAATTGGAATTTAGCGGAAGAAGGAATTCGCTCTTTTATCGGGAATATTGGTAAAAAAAATTATCTGCATGATTCTTTCTACAAATTACCCTTATTATGGTACTTATGTTACCAAAAAAAGAATTTTTCAGTTTTTCTTTAATTCCGATAAATAAAATAAATACTTGTTCGCGATAAATAAAATATAAAATAAATAAAAAATTGTGAACTAATTTAATTAACTAATTATAATTTAATTAACTAATTTCTAATTAACCGAAGGCTCCACTTCACTTGATTTCTGATTCAAAGGAAAGAAAGCGTGTAGCTGAAATAACTCATTCAGAACGCCTTTTAAAAGATTTCGTGGTACGATTAGATCGAATAAGCCCTTATCGAATAAAAATTCGGCCTCTTGTGAACCTTCAGGTACTGACTTATTCAGTGTTTGTTCAATTACTCTTTTACCTGCAAATGCAATGTAGGCTTCGGGTTCAGCAATAATGATATCTCCCAACATACCAAAACTCGCCGTTACTCCCCCAGTCGTAGGAGATGTAAGGATTGATACATAAAATAACTTTTTATTCGATTGATAATCATATAAAACAGAAGAAATTTTAGCCATTTGCATTAAGCTCAAACTTCCTTCTTGCATGCGTGCTCCTCCGGAAGCACACACTAGAATAAGAGGTAAAAAATTATTGGTAGCATACTCAATCAAACGAGTGATTTTCTCACCTACTACGGATCCCATACTGCCCCCCATAAACTGAAAATCCATAACCCCAATTGCTACGGGAATGCCATTTAGTTGACCTGTGCCCGTTTGAACAGCTTCAGTTAATCCTGTATTTATTTGATAAGAATCAATACGATCTTTATAAAATTCTTCCTCTTTATAATTATTTAATTCTTCCTCTTTATAATTATTTAATTCTTCCTCTTTATAATTATTTAATTCTTCCTCTTTATAATTATTTAATTCTTCCTCTTTATAATTATTAAATTCTTCCTCTGAATTAAATTCTTCCTCTGAATTAAATTCTTCCTCTGAATTAAATTCTTCCTCTGAATTAAATTCTTCCTCTGAATTAAATTCAATGGGATCCAAAGATACCATGTCTTCATCCATAGGGTCCCAAGTACCTGGATCAATCAAAAGTTCAATCCTATCCGAACTATCCATTTTTAAATGATATCCACATTGTTCACAAATATTCATTCTTGACTTCAAAATTTTCTTATAATTTAGTCCATAACAAATTTCGCATTGAACCCACAAATGCCTGTATTTTTGCATTGGATTGGAAGCATTAGAACTTTTTCTTAGAATTAAATCGGTACCATTCGTGCTACTGGAATACGCGTTTTGACTACTATTTCCACTTTTATCGCAAATGTAACTTTCGCTGTAATTTTCAATACTACTTAAAATAGAAGTATCAATACATATTTGAGAACGAAGATAACTGTCAATGAAACCATTGACATAATTATTCCAACTCGATTTAGTATCATACATATAATAATCGTATTGGGAGTCGGTACCCCTAGACCCATTATTCAGATAACTAGAATTCCAATAACTAGAAAAAGAATTTTCTAGTTCACTCAGAAAAGAATGATGGTTATCAATCTCAAAAACTTGATTTTCAATATTCAAATAGATGGAATAACTGTCCCTATTACTATCCCTAACTAAAAAAGTGTTATCAGCGTTGAATTTTCGAATGTCCCCGACGTCGAATAAATAATCAACATTACTGTAACCAGAACTCTCGCTATTACCCCAAGTATGAGTGTTTTTATCTCTATCATTTAGAATCGGGTCCTCACTGAAACTGGTATTTTCAAGAGGGCCAAGACTATCCATTGATTTACTTAGCCCGCACCTGTATTCTATCTCCGCATTGGATAACATGGAACCGAACCAACATTTTTCCATAGAGCTTTCTTCTTACTAGTTACATCAAAATAAATAGATGAATAGTCATTCGATGAAAGATATCATTTGAATATTTCATTTCCTCTCAGAATAAGCATAGAGATCCAATCATTAGGATTATTAACTAATTAAGCAGTGGGTATTAAAAAAAGATTCTCTT